ATTCCGATCCGCGCATCCTTTTGAATCCATTTAACTTGAATTGGCATTTTCTCCACCATAATTATAATCATAATTATTGTGAGGAAACATCTACAATAATTAGTCTTGGGCAGTTTATTTGTGAAACTCTATGTATAGCCAAAAAGGGACCACCCCTAAAATCGGGTCAAGTTATAGTTGTTCAACTTGACTCTTTAGTAATAAGATCGGCGAAGCCTTATTTAGCTACTCCAGGAGCAACTGTTCATGGACATTATGGAGAAATCCTTTCCAAAGGAGATACATTAGTTACATTTATATATGAAAAATCTAGATCTGGTGATATAACCCAAGGTCTTCCAAAAGTGGAACAGGTCTTAGAGGTGCGTTCGATTGATTCAATATCGATGAACCTAGAAAAGAGAGTGGAGGGTTGGAATGAGTGTATAACAAGAATTCTTGGAATTCCTTGGGGATTCTTGATTGGCGCTGAGCTAACTATAGCGCAAAGCCGTATCTCTTTGGTTAATAAGATTCAAAAGGTTTATAGATCCCAGGGGGTACAGATCCACAATAGGCATATCGAAATCATTGTACGTCAAATAACATCAAAAGTGTTGGTTTCAGAAGATGGAATGTCTAATGTTTTTTTACCTGGAGAACTAATCGGATTGCTGCGAGCTGAACGAACGGGCCGTGCTTTAGAAGAAGCTATTTGTTATCGAGCCATATTATTAGGAATAACGAAAGCATCTCTAAATACTCAAAGTTTCATATCCGAAGCAAGTTTTCAAGAAACTGCTCGAGTTTTAGCAAAAGCCGCCCTACGGGGCCGTATCGATTGGTTGAAAGGTCTGAAAGAGAACGTTGTTCTAGGAGGGATGATACCCGTTGGTACCGGATTCAAAGGATTTGTGCACCGTTCAAGGCAACATAACAACATTTCGTTGGAAATCAAAAAGAAGGGTTTATTCCAGGGGGAAATGAGAGATATTTTGGGCCACCACAGAGAATTATTTGATTTTTGCATTTCAAAAAATGTACATGATACATCAGAACAATCCTTTTTCGAATTTAATGATTCCTAAGAAGGACTTCGTCCTTTGATGGTTATTTGATTTGGAAATATTAATAAAGATAATAGCGAATAGAAAGAAACGAACGGTTTGGATGTGTATCAACGGCCAATTTCCGTTAGAAGAGAAGGTTCCATGGGAACTATTATTTATTTCTATTTTCAGGGTACTTAAATCTCTTTTTTTTTGTCTAAAAAAAAAAAAGAGAAGAAAAGAAGTGTGGGGAAAAATGACAAGAAGATATTGGAACATCAATTTGGAAGAGATGATGGAAGCAGGAGTTCATTTTGGTCATGGTACTAGGAAATGGAATCCTAGGATGGCACCTTATATCTCGGCAAAGCGAAAGGGTATTCATATTATAAATCTTACTAGAACTGCTCGGTTTTTATCCGAAGCTTGTGATTTAGTTTTTGATGCAGCAAGTAGGGGAAAACAATTCTTAATTGTCGGTACCAAAAATAAAGCGGCTGATTCAGTAGCGCGGGCTGCAATAAAGGCTCGGTGTCATTATGTTAATAAAAAATGGCTCGGTGGTATGTTAACGAATTGGTATACTACAGAAACGAGACTTCATAAGTTCAGGGACTTGAGAACCGAACAAAAGGCGGGGAGGCTTAACCGTCTTCCGAAAAGGGATGCCGCTGTGTTGAAGAGACAATTATTTCACTTGCAAACATATCTGGGCGGAATTAAATATATGACGGGGTTGCCGGATATTGTAATAATCGTTGATCAGCAAGAAGAATATACGGCTCTTCGCGAATGTATCACTTTGGGAATTCCGACAATTTGTTTAATTGATACAAATTGTGACCCAGATCTTGCAGATATTTCGATTCCAGCGAACGATGACGCTATAGCTTCAATCCGATTAATTCTTAACAAATTAGTATTTGCAATTTGTGAGGGTCGTTCTAGCTATATACGAAATTCTTGATTAATAATAAGATAAGTAAATTTTGTGGGGAACTATAACTATATAGAATAGATTTATGGAATCGGTTATTATTCTTGACTAGTATAAAAGAGATAAAAAAAAAACCGGGGATTTTCTGTGATTAGTTGATATTAAAATTATATAATTATTAAAAATATATAATTCAAGTAGGCAAATCGAAAAAAAGATGGTTGAATCAAAATAATTCCTTTTTAAGTTCTATTTCTTTCAGAGGGTAATATGAATGTTCTATTATGTTCTATCAAAACACTAAAAGGTTTATACGATATATCCGGTGTAGAAGTGGGTCAACATTTCTATTGGCAAATAGGAAGTTTCCAAGTCCATGCCCAAGTACTTATTACTTCTTGGGTCGTAATTGCTATTTTATTAGGTTCAGCCATTATAGCTGTGCGTAATCCACAAACCATTCCTACTGACGGTCAGAATTTCTTTGAATATGTCCTTGAATTTATTCGAGACGTTAGCAAAACTCAAATTGGAGAAGAATATGGTCCATGGGTTCCCTTTATTGGAACTATGTTTCTATTTATTTTTGTTTCAAATTGGTCAGGGGCTCTTTTACCCTGGAAAATTATACAGTTACCTCATGGGGAGTTAGCCGCACCCACAAATGATATAAACACCACCGTTGCTTTAGCTTTACTCACGTCAGTAGCATATTTTTATGCGGGCCTTACAAAAAAGGGGTTGGGTTATTTCGGTAAATACATTCAACCAACCCCAATCCTTTTACCTATTAACATCTTAGAAGATTTTACAAAACCGTTATCGCTTAGTTTTCGACTTTTCGGAAATATTTTAGCTGATGAATTAGTAGTTGTTGTTCTTGTTTCTTTAGTACCTTTAGTAGTTCCTATACCTGTTATGTTCCTTGGATTATTTACAAGCGGTATTCAAGCTCTTATTTTTGCAACCTTAGCTGCGGCTTATATAGGTGAATCTATGGAAGGTCATCATTGACTAGTTTTCAACACAGTTTTTTTTAGCTTAGCCTGACGCAATGTATGTGCCTACTTAGGGAAGATAAATATATAAATAAGGGGTATAAATAAAGGTATCGACGATCTAGAGTAATTGTAAAAAAGGTTACGATATTGGGGACTTGTCAAAAAAGGGGATAAGAGATCTAAAGGATCTTTTTCCTAAAACTCCTGTTTGCCTATTTCTACCTTATACCCCACAATGCATATTCTTTTATAGTGTTTGGATTATTCAATTCCATAAATATTAGGAGTGAGAATCTGAGTAAGAATTTTGATTGGATTTGTTTACGACGTGCGATTAAAAAAAGGACTGGTTTGCGTAGGAACGGGGGGTCGAACTAGGTATATATGATCTAATCGCTATAAGATAACTCTTGTCAATCTTTCGAAGAATGGTTCTAGAATTCCGATGACTTTAAAGATACAATATTTGGTTTACGGTATGGGGGAAAGACATGTATATGTGATATTAGACATTAACTAGGTATATATGAACTTACGAACTAATGATATATCTAATTTGTCTTACTATTGTGTTGTGTGAATTTCGATAGGGATTTCAATAGAAGCCTTTCCATTTCGTCTGGAATTGTGAATTGAATATTGGTTGATTGTATCATTAACTATTTCTTTATTTTTGTTTTGGTGCGAGGAACTTATCATGAATCCACTGATTTCTGCCGCTTCCGTTATTGCTGCTGGATTGGCCGTCGGGCTTGCTTCTATTGGACCTGGAGTTGGTCAAGGTACTGCTGCGGGACAAGCTGTAGAAGGGATCGCGAGACAGCCAGAGGCGGAAGGAAAAATACGAGGTACTTTATTACTTAGTCTGGCTTTCATGGAAGCTTTAACAATTTATGGGCTGGTTGTAGCATTAGCTCTTTTATTTGCAAATCCTTTTGTTTAATCCGAAAAACAAATATTTTTGTTTATTTCCGTGGATTTTTTGTTCTTGTTTTTTCGAATTATATTAAAATTTAACTCCTACAAATTACTTAGGAACAACAACCCACGGAAATCGCTGGTTTGAGGAGTTGGAATTAACACTCCAACTCACTTTTTACTTTACCTTCTTAGTCCAAGGGAAGAACTTCTTTTTAAGAAGTATTGCAATTGGAACAAACGAGGTATTTCGCAACTGACCTGTATAAGATCTGGTACCTACTTCGAATCAAAGAAGTATCAGGCTTATGGAAAATTTCCAATTGAAAAAAAAACTACATTGAAATCCATTTATAAATCAATATATTTATATTTTTTGACTTTATTTAGTATTTTCTATTTAGAAACAGGGAAATTCATATTAAAATAATACAAAAAGGATATGAATAAGAATAAGTAGTCTAACTATAAGAAAGCTATAACTATAAGAAAGAGGAGATCGTATGAAAAATGTAACTGATTCTTTCCTTTCCTTGGGTTATTGGCCATCCGGCGGGAGTTTCGGGTTTAATACGGATATTTTTGCAACAAATCTAATAAATCTAAGCGTAGTGCTTGGTGTGTTGATTTTTTTTGGAAAGGGGGTGTTAAGTGATTTATTAGATAATCGAAAACAGAGGATCTTGAAGACTATTCGAAATTCAGAAGAACTACGCGAGGGGGCCCTAAATCAGTTGGAAAAAGCCCGGGCCCGCTTACGGAAAGTAGAAACGGAAGCGGATCAGTTTCGAATGACTGGATACTCTGAAATAGAACGAGAAAAGTTGAATTTAATTAATGCAACTTCTAAGACTTTAGAACAATTAGAAAATTACAAAAACGAAACCATTAATTTTGAACAACAAAGAGCAATTAATCAAGTTCGCCAACGGGTTTTTCAGCAAGCCTTACAAGGGGCTCTAGGAACTCTGAATAGTTGTTTGAACAATGAATTACATTTACGTACCATCAGTACTAATATTGGTATGTTTGGAACTGTGAAAGAAATAACGGATTAGTACTTCTACTGCAGGCATTATTTTTTTCTTACAAAAAAAATAAGAAATACTCATGGTA